ATACAGCCAAAATCACACCTGTAACCCAAGTCAATTCGCGCGGTTTTTTAAATCCACCTGTGAGATACACACGAAATACGTGTAGAATCATCATTAGCACCATCATACTTGCTGACCATCGATGAACTGATCGGATTAACCAACCAAAGTTGGCTTCAGTCATTATGTATTGAACAGAGGCAAAAGCCTCTGTAACGGTCGGACGATAGTAAAAAGTCATAGCAAAACCGGTAGCTACTTGTACTAAAAAACAAGTAAGTGTGATCCCTCCTAGACAATAAAATATGTTGACATGAGGAGGAACATATTTACTAGTTATATCATCTGCAATCGCCTGAATCTCGAGACGCTCCTCGAACCAATCATATACTTTATTGAGATAGGTAAACCAAAGAGACTCCCCCTCTGAGAACCGTATATGAGAATTTCATCTCGTACGGCTCAAGCAAAAACACCCAAATAGTGGTTGCAACGGATATGTAATAGAAAGTTTGAAACTTCTTAGCCACTTGATTCAATCGTCCCTGAAGATACGAAGCGAAGGAACCAAAATCCGGAATCTCTTCTTTGTGATGATAATGCCAAAATATCAAGTTGGCTCATTCGTCTTTATGTTGATCGTTACAGGCCTCTTGAATCTTCTCTTCCCCTATTTATTTTATTTTGGATTTGTTGTTTTTGTTTGTGCGTAATACGGATTTACTATATGTTTTGTTTACTATTGATAGGAATTCTCTTGTGGAGACCCTATGAATCGATTGAAACCTCAGATTCATACTAGAACCACGATGATTCAATAAAGCGCCCAAGCTAAGCCCAAAGATTCTCTGAGTAAGAACCATTTGATCATCACTTATTCAATGAATGGATGGAATGACTAAAAATCCATAGAAACATTGGTCCTTCGGTCAAAATAAGCATAATTCTGAAGGAAGAAAAATCGTTCGATTTATGACTCGTTGTTTGAAAATTTGTTGGAGTCCGGTCGCGAGGTCTGAATAGTAGGTATGAATCATAGTTCAAATATTTCTTGATCTATTCCATATATTCCGTGCTCCAGATACTAGAATGAATATCCGACGAGGTAGAACCATCTCTATCGAGATGACAGACCTATTCTCTGTACTATCAATAGGATCAATTATAACAAGTCACACACTCATATTCCGGAAATACCGAAACAACGGAATTCCACGGTCGAACTACCAGAATGGCCTAGAAATCCGAGTCCTAAGTGATTCATTTTGGATTGAAAAGCTAGGACTTCATGGTTCTTATGGGACCTAACTCATTGAAATTCCATCCAGTAAAACGGAAGAATTATAAATCTCCAAAATAATAGATAGGAATATCGCAAATAGAGCCATTGCGACACCCATGAAAGGGGTAGTTCCCCATCCAGGAGCCACTTTACCATATTCCGAATTCAATGGTTTCAATAAATCCCCTGTAATAGTTCGTCTTGGCCCAGATCTAGAACTACCCTCAACGGTTTGTGTAGCCATAAATCCTATTGCATTGGTTGAGATCTGTTGACTTTGTATACTATTTCGTTGTAAATAAACGATCTTATCGTAGCGTAGATCGATCGTGGTCTTGAAATTATCTAATAATGGAAACAGCAACCCTAGTCGCCATCTCCATATCTGGTTCACTTGTAAGCTTTACTGGGTACGCCTTATATACCGCTTTTGGGCAACCCTCTCAACAACTAAGAGATCCATTCGAGGAACACGGGGACTAGTTGAAATAATGAACCCCCCATATTGGGGGGCTCATTACTTCAATTGAGATAATGAAAAATCATTTCATCTTTTTAGTCGGAACCTTAGGCGGTTCTCGAAAAAAGATAGCGAAAAAAATGATCCCTAAAGTCGAGACTAACAGGAATGTATAAACCAATGCTTCCATAGATTCGATCGTGGTTTACAATTATAGCTTCCACACCTATTCATTTGGGATCATTTCCCAGATAAAGAAAGGGCAAGAGTCAAAGAAAAGGCGATGATGAAAATCAAGATTTCTCCAATCCCTTATGTCAAATCAAAAAAAAATCAAATAGAGGCGAAAGATACCAGAGCAATGTTGTATCAGACTACTTGTCTCTTTGTAGTTGGATCTCCAAGTTTTTGGAATGCCCCAAATTCCACTTGAGCATCCAAATCTGGGTCAATACCAGCAAAAACATCTCTGAACAAGGTTCTAGCGCCATGCCAAATGTGTCCGAAAAAGAAGAGCAAAGCAAACGTAGCATGTCCAAAAGTGAACCAACCTCTTGGACTGCTACGAAAAACACCATCGGATTTCAAAGTAGCACGATCTAATTCAAAAATTTCACCCAATTGGGCACGTCTAGCATATTTTTTCACAGTAGCGGGATCACTATAACTGACTCCATTGAGTTCGCCACCATAGAACTCAACAGTTACACCTACCTGTTCGACACTATACTTCGATTCTGCCCTTCTAAAAGGAACATCGGCTCTCACAATTCCGTCTCCGTCTACCAAAACTACTGGAAATGTTTCAAAAAAAGTAGGCATACGACGTACAAAAAGCTCATGCCCTTCTTTATCTCTAAAGATGGGGTGTCCTAACCATCCAACAGCTATTCCATCCCCGTTATCCATTGAGCCTGCTCTGAATAATCCCCCTTTCGCCGGATTATTACCGATGTAATCATAAAAAGCTAATTTTTCGGGAATTTTAGACCAAGCTTCCGACAAACTCAGATTTTCGGCTAGCCCGGCACCAACCCTTCGATATATTTCTTGCTGGAAGTATCCCTGATCCCACTGATAACGAGTGGGACCAAATAATTCGATCGGGGTAGTTGCTGAACCATACCACATAGTTCCAGCAACAACGAAAGCTGCAAAAAAGACAGCAGCGATACTACTGGAAAGGACCGTTTCAATATTGCCCATACGTAATCCTTTGTATAGACGTTGGGGCGGGCGGACACTAAGATGGAATAGACCCGCTAATATGCCCAATGTCCCCGCTGCAATATGATGAGAGGCTATTCCTCCCGGAACAAAAGGATCAAAACCTTCCGCGCCCCACGCTGGATTTACAGATTGTACTTTTCCGGTTAGGCCATAAGGATCGGACACCCATATTCCAGGACCATACAAGCCTGTTACATGAAATGCGCCAAACCCAAAGCAAGCCACCCCTGAGAGAAATAAATGAATTCCAAAGATCTTGGGCAAATCCAAAGAGGGTTTTCCCGTACGTTCATCACAGAATATTTCTAGGTCCCAATACACCCAATGCCAGATAGCTGCTAAGAAGCACAAGCCAGAAAACACAATATGTGCCCCGGCCACACCTTCGTAACTCCAAATACCCGGATTCGTTATAGTTCCTCCTGTGATACTCCAACCACCCCATGAATTGTTTATTCCTAAACGAGTCATGAAAGGGATAACGAACATACCTTGTCTCCACATTGGATCAAGAACGGGGTCAGAGGGATCAAAAACTGCTAATTCGTATAAAGCCATCGAACCGGCCCAACCAGAAACTAGAGCTGTATGCATTATATGGACAGAAAGCAACCGACCGGGATCATTCAATACGACGGTATGAACACGATACCAAGGTAAACCCATGGAAATACCCCTTTATCAAAGAAAAAATAGACACTATGTAACTTTATCGCATTGGAAAAGACAAGACTATGCTATGGACCTCACCTTTTCAGTGGATTATCCCGAAGCAAGGGTTAATATTTATTCCGTTCCGTTGGTAATAATTGAACAATTCTGTTCGTAGGAACAAAGAGAAGCAGATCTATTCTATACCCAATAAGTACCAATACGCAATGGGGGCTGGTCCCATTTTTTGTGAGCGAATGCATAGATACTTGTTCATCATTCAAACGATCCATTCGTAAGAATTTTTCTTTATTCATTCTGTCTTCCTCCATGAACCTTCGAATCTATGGATAAAATACGATAAACGGCAATATTATGAAGACAATAAACCCGTTGTTACGTTTCCACATCAAAGTGAAGTATAGTACTTAACCTCTTTTTCTTTAATTTAATGCCCATTGGTGTTCCAAAAGTACCTTTTCGGAGTCCTGGAGAGGAAGATGCAGTTTGGATTGACGTATAGTGCGACTTGTCAGACATATTGGGTCATATGGGATTTCCCCGTTCTCTCCCCCGATGGAGATATCCTCTCTTTCGCCCAAGAAAGATTGATTGAACCATCAATAATTCGGAGCGTGAAGTGCAATTAGATCAATTTATTGGGGGATCCATATTATCAATTAGAAGAATTTATGGTTGGCTTGGACCAATAAAATGAAGTATACAGGCTCCGTTCAGAAAATACCAAATTGGCAATCTATGTATGATTACCACTCGTATCATAAATGATTCCTTTATACCATATGAGTGATCTCATACTGCCAATCAATGGAGTAATATGATGAATACATCATATATTGGGCGGAAGACATGAAACGAATTGAAAAAAAAAAAAGAAAGAAGTCGTAGCAAAAAGAAGTGGTACTGAGATTATTTGTCCTATATGTGCAAATAGAATTCGGGCAGATCTTTACCCGGAGTAGAGCATAAACCTAAAAGAATTGAAGAGGCCCATTCAGGAACAAGAAAATTACATCGTGATTTGGATCTCGATGAAACAATACATCAATGAGAGGTTAGTTCGATAAGTTCAGTGAATTCTAGGGAAGCAAGTCAAGTCAAAACTCATGTTTCTTGAAAAATGGAAGAAAAAGCCCCTTCGTTAGGAAAAACGCTGCTACGAAAAGAGAAAAGGGCTGGAATCGACACATTGATTCTTTTTTTGTTTCGCAATTTTTATTTTTTGAACCGTATGCATCCAAAGGTGCGTGTACGGTTCCTAAAGGATACAATTTTGTCCTAATCAACCGACTTTATCGAGAAAGATTACTTTTTTTAGGCCAAGAGGTTGATAGCGAGATCTCGAATCAACTTGTTGGTCTCATGGTATATCTCAGCATAGAGGATGATACCAGGGATCTTTATTTGTTTATAAACTCTCCCGGCGGATGGGTAATACCAGGAATATCTATTTATGATACTATGCAATTTGTGCCACCAGATGTGCATACAATATGCATGGGATTAGCCGCTTCAATGGGATCTTTCATCCTGGTCGGAGGAGAAATTACCAAACGTCTAGCATTCCCTCACGCTTGGCGCCAATGAGTTTTTTATTTGAGAGAAAAAGAAGACTATGCCTTCGCCATATGGAATATAAATAATAAGTAATAATAGCATGGCACTTCGAGTTCGATATGAGCAAACCATTCTCGTTTTTTCATAACATGAGATTATGTATCGAGATAGTAGTATGAAACAAAGGTTATTTCCGATTTGATCTTATGTATCGGGGTTCCATTTCAGCGTCACAAACCTTTTTGCTTCCACACCAGAAGTCTCTTTCCGATATTTATGTTATGAAAGAGTATGAAAAAAAAAAAAAAAGATTCTTTTTTCCTTATTTGATCGGATCAAAAAGAAACTTTGGGATTGCTGAATCTCAGACGAGATAAATATATAAAGCAACGGAACCATCATAGTATTTTTTGACTCCTACGAAAGGAAGGATGGTAAATGGATCATTCAACGATCTGGGTTTGATGGATTCTATTTGTCTCTTTCTTTGATGGAAGGGAAAAAGAAATTCCATTGCAGAGCCGTATGCAATGCACAAAAGATGCCTGTACGGTTGTTCAATTCTATCTTTTTCTTTTTGTTTGTTATTCTTTATCCCTTCCTTTCGCCCGATCATGCGAGATAGAGGAATCGTTTATTATGTTATATCATCAGGGTTATGATCCACCAACCTGCTAGTTCTTTTTATGAGGCACCCACAGGAGAATTTATCCTGGAAGCGGAAGAACTACTGAAACTCCGCGAAATCCTCACAAGGGTTTATGTACAAAGAACGGGCAATCCTTTATGGGTTGTATCCGAAGACATGGAAAGAGATGTTTTTATGTCAGCAGCAGAAGCCCAAGCTCATGGCATTGTTGATCTTGTAGCGGTCGAAAATACCGGGGATTTCGCATAAATCCGTGATTCCATTTCGAATCATAATTCGAATGAACCGTGATTTGATCTTTTATCTTCTTACCCGGGTAAAATCAAATAGTAAATGGAAGTAATTCATAATCATCCGGTTAGGATCGATCTAAACCAGCCCATTCTGTATACGATTCAGCATGCCAACTATTAAACAACTTATTAGAAACACAAGACAGCCAATCAGAAATGTCACGAAATCCCCAGCTCTTCGAGGATGTCCTCAGCGTCGAGGAACATGTACTAGGGTGTATGTGCGACTCGTTCAGATCATGAGCTAGAGCAAATGAGACGATTTTTCCAGTCTCAATGACCAGTACCAATGAATGGGATAGAATGGAAGAACTCCATTCACTATCTAAAAATAAAGATCTATCATATACCTCTATTGTGTATGGAATTTATGGTTTCCATTGGTGCAAATCCAATCACCTCGATTTGAGATGAAAAGCAATTCTCCATTGGTAGCAAATGGTTATCCATTAAGCGGGGGAAATGGTATTTAAGAAGCAGAAAGATTATGCTCCTACTCTTGCAAGAACGGACTAACAGGGTCAGCTACCTAGCCAACCTTCATAATTAAATGCCGTCACTGTATGAATAGATCTCATTGTGAAAAGACCTATTACTGGATAATTCATGGGTAGAGCCAAAGAGTGTGAACTGTACAAGTTACCAATAACATTGATTAAATGAGGGAAGGGGCTCCGGTGTATAGAGAGGGCCTCACCGTTTAAGAAGTAATCATAGAAACGATGGAAGCCACTATTTATTTATTTATCCATTTACATTTACTACCTATTTATTTTATACCTATTTTATACCAAATATCAGTAAAATTTCTTATTTTGAGGTGAAATAAATGCCTGGAAGAAATAAAAAATCGTGGTTGGGAAGGTCATAGTAGCAAAAGCCATTGGAATTTTTATTTTATACATCGGAAGAATCCGTTTTGTTATTAATAAACCAGGAGAGGGGAAAAGAATGACTGAAAGAAAAGAAATCGATTAGTTATTCATCAAAGTTTAATTTCATTCAATGACCAGAGTTAGACGAGGATATATAGCTCGGAGACGTCGAACAAAAATTCGTTTATTTGCATCAACCTTTCGAGGGGCCCATTCAAGACTTACTCGAACTACTACTCAACAGAAAATGAGAGCTTTGGTGTCCACTCATCGGGATAGAGGCAGGCGAAAGAGAGATTTTCGTCGTTTGTGGATCACTCGGATAAATGCAGTAACTCGTGAGAATAGGGTATCCTATAGTTATAGTCGATTAATACATGATCTGTACAAGAGGCAGTTGCTTCTTAATCGTAAAATACCTGCACAAATAGCTATATCAAATAGGAATTGTCTTTACATGATTTCCAATGAGATCATCAAATAAGGAGATTGGAAGGAATTCACCGGAATGATTTAAACGGAGTTCCCCGGAGAATGACCTCCGGGAAGGTAGAGTAGAAATTAATATGATAAGATAAGTAGTAGGAATGAACGAACACGTTTCAAAAAAAAAGATTTCTTCTTCTCCCATTCTTTTTTTTTTTATTCTATTACGACGCAACAATCAAATCTCTCGGCTTTTTCGAACAAAACATCAATCAATCTGATTTTGAATTCCAATTAGAGTTGTTTTGATTCAATTGAGGAGTAGGCCTATTTATTTCTGGTTCTAGGACCAGTAGTTCTAGGGATCGACTCGGTTTTCTCAAATTGTTTCTCATTATTAAGAAAAGGTAACGAAGATAAAATACGAGCTTGTTTTATAGCAATAGTAATTAATCGTTGTTGTTTCAAGGTCAATCTATTCACTCGTCTAGATAATATTTTTCCCTGTTCACTAATAAATTGACTAATTAAACTCATGTTTCTATAATCAATTCGATCCCCCGATCCAATTGGGGGCAAACGCCTACGAAAAGATCGCTTGGATTTACGAAAGAGTCGCTTGGATTTATCCATGGTTTATTCCTTATCTCTAAAATCCCATTTCTTCATTCATTTCGGATCCGACCGAAATAGGACTTGATTTGTTTATATATATATAATTTCTTCCTGTTCCTTGGAAGGATGGTACACGTGTTCCGTTCGATCTATTTCTTTATCTCCCCATGAATCGTATGCTTGTAACAATAAGGACAGAATTTTCTCAATTCCAATCGACTAGGTGTATTGTGTCGATTCTTTTGAGTAATATATCTGGAAGTGCCTCGCGATTCTTTATTGAAATCATTTCGGACACAACTGGTACATTGCAAAATAACTATTCCTCTGACATCTTTACCCTTGGCCATGAACCTCCTTTGGATTCACTCAATTCTTCTATTTTCGATCCGAACCGAAGAAGAAGAAAGGAACGAAAAATAAATAGAAAATAGGTTGCTAACTCGAAATCCAATTATGAAAGATTTCGTTGCAATCAATAAAGTAATAAAATCATAAGTAATACAATTATTTCTAACTATTCATTATTCCTAATCCCAGCATTTCATTTACTATCTTATATGATTTCGAACAGCCTGCCCTAGAGCCCCATTTCTATTTCTGTTCTACCTCTATTAATTCTATCCTGAACCCGAGTTTGACTGAGGTTCAATCCACTTTTATTCTTTCTCTTTCCTTCCTATCCTAAAGAACTGAAAAAAAAAAGGGGGGGGGGGGTTGGTCACAGAGAATTTATTGTATCTCTAATCTTCTTCATTCATCCATTCCCATATCAATAACTAGAATGAAAAAAAGGGGAATACCAACGCATCTGGGAATAAACGATTGATCTCTATCAATAGACCTGCTAAAGACCCAAACCATAGAGTAGTTAGCACAGGTGCCACGGAGAGATATGTTTTTATATCTCGCATTGAAAATCCTCCTTCTTTATTGGAATACATATATGATCAGATGCATATGTAGTTAAAGATCACTTGTATTTGTACGCGGAATCCCTAACTAAAATGGATATGTACAATGATCCGGTATATGAGATCCACTTGTACCTAAAACAGAAAAAGATGACCCCCTCTTCCTGAGCATTACCGATAAATATTCATTCTTTTATACGTTAGGTTTCATATGTATATAATTCTTTTATTATATGAGATATGAGACCAAAAAGAAGAAATGGCAAGAGAAATTGTATATAGATAGAGGAAATAACGATGTGGAAAACAAGACAGGGATTCTCTACAATGACACTGTACAACAATGAAAAGGGATGTAGCGCAGCTTGGTAGCGCGTTTGTTTTGGGTACAAAATGTCACGGGTTCAAATCCTGTCATCCCTACCTATTATTTTTCCTATGGCCAGTAACGAGGGGTCAATTGAAATCGATGAAAATTGGACATAATCTTTTATTTTATGATACTATATGCAATGCATGCAAAATGTATTGGGGGTACAAAAAGAATCCTTTTCTTGACAGTCGTATCTGCTGTCATAAGAAAGCGCTCTTAGTTCAGTTCGGTAGAACGTGGGTCTCCAAAACCCGATGTCGTAGGTTCAAATCCTACAGAGCGTGATTCTGTTCTTGTAATGTCGAATCACAATAAAACAACTTCACTAACTTGAATTGCAACCTGAATTTGACCCCCTGCAGATTAAGGAGGAGGTCAATCAAAAAAAAAGATGTTACTCAATCAAAGGTCCAACTGATCCCCGCGTCTGTATTGTAAATATGCAGTTACGAATAATCCAGCCAAAGTAATAGGAATTAGACCTAAGACGATTCCAAATAGAAAAACTTCAATCATTTCAATTTATTTGAAAGAGGAGAAAAAGAGAGGTAATATCTATCCCTAAATATTAATCCCAATCTCTCATGAATCTCAATGACCAAGAATTGGCAATTGGCGCGGAAGGAACTATAGAATACCTGGAATCTCACAGAAATATTCATTTTTATGAATGAA